TATTAGGATGATATCCTACAATTGGCTCTATAGAATGAATAACGGAACCAGACCCAAGAAATGATAAAGCTTTGGAATAAGCATGTGTTATAAGGTGAAATAAACCTGCCTTGTAAGATCCTATACCTAAAGCTAGCATCATATACCCCAATTGTGACATTGTGGAATAAGCCAAACCTTTTTTTAAATCTTTCTGAGCCATAGCAATACTAGCGCCTAATAAAGCTGTTATTGCTCCAGTCCAAGATATTATATTCATAACGATGGGCAACATTTCGAAAAGGGAAAACATTCTGGCAACAAGGTAAATACCTGCTGCAACCATAGTAGCTGCATGAATGAGAGCGGAAATAGGAGTAGGACCCTCCATTGCATCAGGCAACCACACATGAAGTGGAAATTGAGCAGATTTTGCAATTGGACCCAGAAACAGTAGAACCCCACAGAAACTAGCGGCAACTAAACTAATCTGATTATGGACAAGCAATTCGAAGAATCGTTCAGATAATTTTTGAAATTCAAAACTACCTGTTATCCAATAAAAACCTGAAATACCTAATAATGAACCGAAATCTCCTATACGATTTGTTACGAAAGCTTTTTGGCAAGCATCAGCTGCGCTGGGTCTCGTAAACCAGAAACCAATTAATAAGTAGGAACACATTCCAACCAATTCCCAAAAAATATAAATTTGTATCAAATTCGGGCTCAGAATTAATCCTAACATTGACGCCGTGAAAAGACTTAGATAACAGAAAAATCTTATATATCCTTTGTCGTGAAGCATATAACTTTTGCTATAAATCATAACTATGACGCCCACTGTAGTTACTAGAACCAACATAATAGAAGTCAATGGATCAAGCAAATAACCTACTTCCAAAACGATATTTTCATATACAACCCAAGACCATAGACACCGATGAATAGAACTACCGGTTATTTGCTGCCAAAAGGCATGAATAGAAATAAGCATAGCTATTATTAAAAATGAAACACTAATAAAAGAAGATATGCGACGAAAACCTTTGATAGAACTTGGTAGAAAGAATAATCCTAATCCTAGTAAGATGGAAGCTAGAAACGGAAACATTGGTACAAGCCAGACACTCTGAAATAGAAATTCCATAACGGGTTTTTTATTAAAATAAAACTTTATATTTTTTACGAATTTATAAAAATATATATGAAATATATAACTTTATCGCTTCAATCATATCTGAGTGATGAAAAAAGGATTGGAAATCCCTGATTATATTGCAGAATAATATATTATATATATTTAGTTTATTGAACTGAAAGCTGCTATTTCTTATTTTGGTTCTAAATAAAATTAGAATAAATTATCTATTTTATTCATAATTAATTAATCGGGAAAACAACTATAAAATTTATAAAAAATGAGTACATATGCGATAATTGAAACCGGAGGTCAACAACTCCGAGTAGAGCCTGGAAGATTTTATAATATCCGTCATTTTGCCTCACTGATGCCAAGCGAATTAGAACAAAATACGAAAATATTGATTTATCGCGTATTAATGATTCGTCGAGAATCTGATATAAACATAGGACATCCTTGGTTGAGAGGCGCTGTAGTTAAAGGTAGGATTCTCCATTCTTGTCTTGAGAATAAAATAATGATTTATAAAATGATCTGCAAGAAAAAGACGCGGCGTAAACTGGGTTACCGACAAAAATCAACTCGATTTGTAGTCGATTCAATTTTTTTGGATGGTGAAGAGATATATAAATAATGTATATATAAGTGAATAAAGATTTTATATTTGAGGACGAGCAACAGAAAAATAAAAACTCTACTCAATGAATTTTTTTAATAATAAATAATAATAAAATGAGGTAGGTTTGTCATGGCAGTTCCGAAGAAGCGCACTTCCAAAACTAAAACAAGAATTCGTAGAAGTATATGGAGAGATAAAGCCAACAAAACGTCACTTAAAGCTTTTTCACTAGCCAAATCCATTTTAACAAATCGTTCTAGAAGTTTTTATTATTCAATAAATGATGAATCATTTAATTCATCTGAATCTGTATCAACAGATAAGGATGAAATATGATATAAAAAATAATTCTTTGGTGTTAACCCAGAATGCTAAAAGGCTATATCTTCCACAATGGGGACAAAATAACAAAGTTAGCAAATTTAACCTTTTCATAGCCAATTAAAAAATGATAAAACTCTTTTTTATTCCCCTTTTTATTTTATTCTTAATTACTAAGGGAAAAATTAGATCCTTAACAATTTTTGAGTTTTTATTATCTATAGTATTGCATTACGGTATTTTCGTATTGGCCATGCCTATTCTTATTTTGGTCCGCAGGACCGGGCAACAACCGTGGAACGTATTGCTACAAGTCAATACCGAACCTATTGTATTATCCGCTTATTGTTTTACATTTAAAACTGCTTTAGCAGCAACAATTATAAATGCATTTTTCGGACTAATTCTTGCTTGGGTTTTAGTAAGATACGAATTTCCCGGAAAAAAAATGTTAGACACTACTGTGGATCTACCGCTTGCTCTTCCAGCTTCAGTAGGAGGGTTGACTTTAATGACTGTATTTAATGAGAAGGGGTGGATAAAACCCATTTATTCTTGGTTAGGTATAAGAATAGTTTTCAGCCCCCTGGGAGTTCTTATAGCTATGATTTTCGTATCCCTACCTTTCGTGGTACGAACCTTACAGCCTGTTCTACAAAATATGGAGCAAGATCTGGAAGAAGCTGCATGGTGTTTAGGGGCATCACCCTGGACAACCTTTTGGCATATTATATTCCCGCCACTGACTCCTTCATTATTAACAGGAACAGCTTTGGGTTTTTCAAGAGCCCTAGGAGAATATGGTTCAATAGTTTTGATAGCCTCGAATATTCCAATGAAAGATTTAGTTATTTCTGTACTTCTTTTTCAGAAACTGGAACAGTACGATTACCGAGGCGCTACTATCATTGCCAGTTTTGCTTTAATAATTTCCTTCAGTGCACTTCTTTTAATTAATAAAATTCAATTAAGTAGACAAAATTTTGAATTAAACAAATAGTATATATACTATTTGTTTAATTCAAAATTTTGTCTACTTATGGCTTCTCGGAGTAGTGGGACTCGAACCCGCGACTTCCATCACCCCAAGATGGTACACTACCAAACTGTGCTATACTCCGTGCTTTAACTTCTCATTATCCTCTAATAAATAAAGAGTTTTTCTCCAATAAAAATTTTGGTATTATCTATTGAAGTTAGCCGCTATGGTGAAATTGGTAGACACGCTGCTCTTAGGAAGCAGTGCTAATGCATCTCGGTTCGAATCCGAGTGGCGGCATAAAAAATTCATTTGTGACAAATATTTTCATATAAATTTATGGTATCTTTCAACTTTTATCTCATTCATTTATAATAGGAACGGTAGCCTTTTCTAGTTTATTAATTCCATCATACAATTCAAAAAAAACTTTCGAATTTTTAATTACGATATTTACAATTTCGGAACAGGTTTTAGCTCATGCATCTTTTTTTTCTCTTTTCTTCGCTACTTTTATCTATTGGGGAAGATTCATACATATAAATAATAAGACACTGAATATTTCCGGAAAAATAGGTATGATAATTGCTTATTTTTGTATCACGGGATTCCTATTAACTCGCTGGATTTCTTCTAAACATTTTCCTTTGAGTAATTTATATGAATCATCTATGTTTCTTTCCTGGAGTTTGACGTTGATTCATTTGATCTTGGAAAACAGAAGCAGAAATAATTGGCTGGGCATAATAACCGCGCCCAGTGCAATGTTTGCTCATGGATTTGCAACTTTGGGTATCCCGAAAGAAATGCAAGAATCCCTTTATTTGGTTCCGGCTTTACAATCTCACCGGTTAATGATGCATGTAACCACGATGATATTGAGTTATGCTACACTTCTATGCGGATCTTTATCAGCAATAGCTTTGCCTATTATTACAGCAACTAAACGGGAAAATTTTCCAACAATGAATTATATAAATTTACTTTTTGGTCTCTGGATTTTCAAAGACTATTTCGAATTACTAAAAAGTAATGTTCATGAATCCAGAAAAGTATCCTCTTTTACAAACTTTCGTAAATGGCAATTAATTCAAGAATTAGATAATTGGAGTTATCGAATAATTAGTTTTGGATTTCCCCTTCTCACTATAGGAATTCTGTCAGGAGCAGTATGGGCCAACGAATCATGGGGTTCCTATTGGAATTGGGATCCAAAAGAAACTTGGGCTTTAATAACTTGGTTAATATTTGCTATTTATCTGCATACTAGAATGATTAGAGGTTGGCATAGTAAAGAATCGGCTATTATTGCTTCTCTAGGTTTTTTCATAATTTGGATTTGTTACTTAGGAGTTAATCTGTTGGCGAGAGGTTTACATAGCTATGGATGGATCTTTCTAAAATAAAAAATTTTATATTATATAAATAAATATATATTTATTTATATAATATATTAACTATTCAAATTTAGTAAACATAAATGAAATTGCAATTTTTATTTCATTATCATTAGTAAATAAATCCATTTGTTCGAACTATATTATAGTGAACCCCCCCCCCCCCCCCCAAATAGAAAATATGACAGATCTTRCTGAAATTTTTGGATAGTAATAAATCCATTTTATTATTCCAAATAGATAAAACAAAATTAGGATAAATACCAATACCTATGATAGGGAGAAATAAACAAATTGANATAAAAATTTCTCGCGGTCCAGCATCCATAAAATATGGAATTAAAGTATTGGTAAATTTAAACCCATGAAACATTTGACGCAACATGGATAATAAATAAATAGGAGTTAAAATTGTTCCGATTGCTTGAATCATAATAACAACTATTTTAAAAACAGGAGAATAAGTCGTATTATTGACTATTCCTATAAAAATCATTAATTCCGCTACGAAACCACTCATCCCAGGTAATGCTAAAGATGCCATCGAAGATCCGGTGAACAAAGAAAATATTTTTGGCATCGGAGTAGCTATTCCACCCATTTGATCAAGAAAAAGAGTACGTGTTCTATCGTAACTTATTCCTGATAAGAAAGAGAGCGAAGCACCGATTAAACCGTGAGAAATCATTTGCAAGATAGCGCCATTAAGACCTATGTTTGTTACAGATCCAACCCCAATAAGTACAAAACCCATATGAGATACTGAGGAATAAGCAATTCTTCTTTTCAAATTACGCTGACTCAGAGAAGTTAAAGCTGCATAAACAATTTGTACCGCCCCTGTAATAACTAACCACGGTGCAAATGGAGAATGAGCGTGAGGTAGTAATTCCATATTAATTCTGACGAGTCCGTACCCCCCCATTTTTAAAAGAATCCCTGCCAAAAGCATACACGTGCTATAATGGGCTTCACCATGAGTGTCTGGCAACCATGTATGAAATGGTAAAATTGGTAATTTAACGGCATATGCTATTAAAAAACTTAAATATATTATTACTTCCAATTCCAAGGGATAAGTTTTGTTGCTCAAAATAAGGAAATCAAAAGTAGAAACATCAGATTTGTAAAACGCCATAATTGAGGCTCCTATTGAAATGAAGATGGAACTACCTGCGGTGTACAAAACAAATTTTGTAGCTGCGTATAAACGTCGTTTCCCTCCCCACATAATTAAAAGCAAATAAACGGGAATTAGTTCCAATTCCCACATAAAAAAGAAAAGTAAAATATCTTGAGAAACAAATAGTCCAACTTGTCCACTGTACATTGCTAGCATAAGGAAATGAAATAATCGCGGATTCCGTGTAACGGGCCAGGCAGCCAACGTGGATAAAGTAGTTATGAATCCCGTTAATAAAATGAGTCCGATCGAGAGTCCATCAATTCCTAATCTCCAATGGAAATCCAAGAAATCAACCCAATTATAATCTTCCCTTAACTGAATGGAATTAGTATTGAATTTGTAGTGATAACAAAAAATATAAGTTATTAAAAGGAATTCCAAGAGACAAATGCCTAAAGTGTACCATCGAATAACTCTATTTCCTTGGGGAGGTAGAAGCGGAATCAATAAGCCCGCAGATACTGGAAGAAGAGTAATTATAGTTAGCCAAGGAAAATGGTTCATAATAAATGGGATAGAAAAAATTTTCACAATGAGAATGAACCTATTTCGTATTTTATAACATAAAAAAATACGGTATATTTCATTAAGAAGTTGAGTTAATAGCCTAGACCCATACTACGGGTAGTTTCGGATCCTAGATAAACACGTACACTCAAAAAGTCTGTCGGACAGGCAGATTCACATCTTTTACAACCTACACAATCTTCTGTTCTAGGGGCGGATGCTATTTGATTAGCTTTACATCCATCCCAAGGTATCATTTCCAACACATCCGTAGGACAAGCTCTTACGCATTGCGTGCAACCGATGCATGTATCATAAATTTTAACTGAATGTGCCATTGTATTAATCAACTCCTATTGGGGGTATAAAAAACCTTGAATTGGATAAAATGGAATACGTTTTTTCTGCTGAATAAAACATTATATTGTTTTGAGCATGAAAAAACATATTCTCTTACATATTAAATTGATTTAAATAAAAATATATTACAAATAAATATTTATTTGTATTTCGAAAATTATAGCAAAATCATTACCATTTTAGCAAATTAAATTGATCAATACGGGCCGACTTTCTATTACGATGAATAGCTGAAATAATGGCTAATCCAATAGTAGCTTCGGCAGCAGCGGTCGCTATAATAAAAACGGCAAAAATTTCTCCCTTTATTTTTGAATCATTGAGAAAATTAGAAAGAGTTACTAGATTCATATTAACTGCATTGAGAATCAATTCTAGACACATAAGTGCTCTAACCATGTTTCGACTTGTTATTAATCCGAAAATACCAATGCAGAATAAAAAAGCACTCAAATTAAGAGTATGTTCGAGCATATAAAGTCCTCATGGAGTTTCGTTTTCTTTTCGATACAAATGAAGATATCCAAACTTTTACAATTATTTAGTTGGGATAGTAAAAACATCAAAAATCATTTTTTATTTCGTAATATATCTTCTTCCATGTCAATAATTTCTTCTCTGCGAGCTAGGACGATGGCACCTACTAGAGCAATTAAAAGAATTATTGACATAAGTTCAAATGGAATTAGGAACTCAGTTAATAATTCTGATCCAATACGTCGAACGTCATCCGTTGAAAATAGTGGGCCCTCTCTATTTGATTGTGTAACCACATAAATCTTAGACCACGGTGTTTTAGAAACAACATTATTTAGTAACATAAAAATACTAGTACAAATAATTAAAGTGATTCCGTCACCTATGGTCCAAAATAGCAAAAAGTTCCGCGATTTCTTTTTATTTATTAACATTACAGCGAAAACGATCAAAACGTTTACAGCTCCAACATAAATGAGAATCTGTGCAGCAGCAACGAAATCCGCATCCAATAAGAGGTACAAAAGAGATATACGAGCGAAAACAAATCCTAACAAAAAAGCAGAATAAACTATATCGGTGAGTAAAACGACACCTAAACTTCCAAATACAAGACTCAGCTCCAGGAAGTTAAAGATAGTTCCGTAGAATGATTCGGGTAATTTCATAAAGCTCACAATAATAGAATCAAATCTTTTTTTTATAATTCTATGTATTAATCCGGAATCGCAACGATGCTCACGAAATATTGACAAGAGTAGTTTTTAATTACCAAGTAATATTTCTCAAATTAGAATGTCCTTCCATAACTCCTTTGGATAAAGATGCTAAATTGGAAACAGTTTGAATCGTGGGATCTTCAATTACCGATATGGGTAAACGTCCCAACGCTATTTGATCATAATTTAATTCATGACGATCATAAGTTGAAAGTTCATATTCCTCAGTCATTGATAGGCAATTCGTGGGACAATATTCGACGCAGTTACCACAAAATATGCAAATTCCAAAATCAATACTATAACTCTTTAATTTTTTCTTTCTCATATTTTTTTTTAATTCCCAGTCAACAACTGGTAAATTTATTGGACATACACGTACACAGACTTCGCAAGCAATGCATTTATCGAATTCGAAGTGAATACGCCCACGAAATCGTTCAGATGGTATTAATTTTTCGTAAGGATATTGAATAGTTATTGGTAAACGATTCATGTGATCCAATGTAACCACGAAACCCTGACCGATATATCTCGCAGCTTGCACCGCTTGTTGACAATAATCTCTAAATTTATTTACCGTGGAAAACATGTAGGAAAATCCTTATCTTTAATAAATTTCGTTGTTGCTCTTCGTTGAACAATCCTGGGCTTTAATGGTGAAAAGATTCATAGTAGAAAAAGTTGGAAAGATGTTGTTAATAATAAATTGCCTAAAGCAATGGGTAAAAGAAATTTCCAACCAAGATTCAATAATTGATCTATCCTTATTCTAGGTAAGGTCCATCTAGTCATTACGGAAATGAATAGAAAGGAATAAGCTTTGACTAATGTAATAACTACTCCTACCGCTACATTAGCAGTTTGACCAATTCCATCAATAATTGGATTCAATTCCAAATGCCCGAAAGTCCAAAGAAATGGGATGGGAAAATACCAGCCCCCTAAATATAGAATCGTTACAAATAATGAAGACAATAATAAATTCAAATAAGAAGCAAGATAAAATAATGCAAATTTAATACCTGAATATTCAGTTTGATAACCCGCAACTAATTCTTCTTCCGCTTCTGGTAAATCAAATGGTAGTCTCTCACATTCTGCTAGGGAAGCGACGGAAAAAACTATGAAACCAATAGGTTGACGCCATATATTCCAACTCCAAAACCCATATTTTGATTGTGCCTGAACTATATCAACCGTACTTAAACTGTTTGATAATTATAGTCGATACTAACATTGCTATTGGTACCTCTACTTCAAAACCGTACATGTAATTTTCATTTCATACGGCTCCTCAGTGGTTATCGAAACATAAAAATATATTTATATTTATCTACCAACGAGATTCTGTATGCAATTTTAGTACAAGCTTCTGAATCTATCTAAACTTTTACAGTTTTTTCACTAGCGCTAACTCAGATTTCGAAAGAATTTCAACTAAAATTTTTAATTATTTTCTCTTGATGTGAGAACTGCAGAAGTATTACTTCGTTCCCGATAGTCATTATCGTAGTAGATAGGGATATACTCTCAATTGGGATTTTAAGGAGGTACTGCTCGAGCATCTCTACCAATGCCAAGTCCTTATCCTATACATATATGTTTTTTTGTCATACCAATTCTTCGTGCATCTTGGTTTTTCTCACCCTCTACTCTTGCTTAATCGAAATCATCGATTTCGGCTTCTCCGCTATCAGGCGTGGATGGCTAATCTTTCACCCGGAAGTATACAATTTTTTTAATTGTGCAAAGCTTTCACTCTCGTACAAAGAGGATGGGATTCAATTTTTCTACTGCAAACTGATACGCTGTTTAATATCACCCATATGACTATCTAGTTTTTATTAGACACCGAAAGAATTACCAATCAATTATTTTTGAAAGAGTTAGATACTTCGGCAGTATTTTGACGAATCACACGTAGAGCTACGGATAAAACACTTAAAGCTAGGGGGATTTCATAACTAATAGATTGAGCGGCTGCTCTTAAACCACCTAAAAAAGAGTATTTATTATTCGACCCATATCCAGCCATAAGAAGTCCGAGAGGAACAACGCTAGAAACAGCGATCCAGAAGAAAACACCTATACTGAAATTGGCTAAAATAATATCGTATTCGAAGGGTATTACTAAATAACTAAGAAAAACAGGTGTAAGAACTAAGACGGGTCCAATATTGAATAATTGAGCATCCCCTTGTGCTGGGATAATATCTTCTTTTAAAAAAAGTTTTACACCATCTGCTAAAGCTTGAATAATCCCTAAAGGACCAGCATATTCGGGTCCAATACGTTGTTGTATCGCTGCGGATACTTTTCTCTCGAGCCATACAAGTACTAAAACTCCTATAGTTACTCCTAAAATAAGAGTTATGATAGACATTATAATCCATATAAAGTTGGACAAATTATCCGATAATCCCAATGTAGAAAAAACTTTGAGAATTTGTTTTTCTAAATTTATATTTAAAATCATTCTAACGATCGACCTCTCCCATAATGATGTCTATACTACCTAAAACTGTCATAATATCGGCTAATTTCATTCCTCTAATTAATTGAGGAAGAATTTGCAAATTTATAAAGCCAGGCGGACGAATTTTGAACCTCCAGGGAAAAACACTATCATCTCCTATTAAAAAAACCCCTAATTCTCCTTTAGGAGCTTCAACTCTTACATAATGTTCTTGTTTAGGTAATTTAAAAGTTGGAGAAGGCTTTTTACCAATAAATTGGTATTCGAATGAATTCCACTTTGAATTTTTACTCTCATTAAGTCTTCTAGCCTCCAAATTTTCATAAGGTCCTCCCGGAATAGCTTTTAAAGCTTGTCGAATTATTTGCACGGATTCTTTCATTTCTCCGACCCTTACTAAATAACGAGCTAGTGAGTCTCCCTCTTTTTGCCATTGAATTTGCCAATCTAGTTCATCATAACATTCATAATGATCTACTTTTCGGAGATCCCATTGAATTCCCGAGGCTCGTAACATAGGCCCAGATAGGCCCCAATTTATAGCTTCATTTCCATCAATAACACCTATACCTTCTACTCGTTCCAAAAAAATTGGATTATTCGTTATAAGTTTTTCATATTCACTCACTTTTGGTAGGAAATAATCACAGAAATCTAGACATTTATCTATCCATCCATAGGGTAAATCTACGGCTACTCCTCCGACACGAAAATAATTATGCATCATTCGCATACCGGTAGCAGCTTCGAATAAATCATATATCATCTCCCTTTCCCTGAAAATGTAAAAAAAAGGAGTTTGCGCACCAATATCAGCCATAAAAGGGCCAAGCCATAATAAATGAGACGCAATACGGCTTAGTTCTAGCATAATAACTCTTATATAACTGGCTCTTTTTGGTACTTGGATATTCGTCAATCTCTCTGGTGCATTCACCGTGATAGCTTCTGTAAACATCGTAGCTAAATAATCCCATCGGGTTACATAAGGCAGATATTGGACGATTGTTCGATTTTCGGCGATTTTCTCCATCCCCCTGTGTAAATAACCCAATACGGGTTCGCAGTCCGAAACATTTTCTCCATCTAGAGTAATGATAAGCCGCAAAACACCATGCATCGATGGATGATGAGGACCCATACTTACTATCATTGGTTTTCTCTTCCCAGTAAGTATCATCGTATTTGATTCTCCTTTTAATTGGTTAGATTCTTAATTAATTTATATTTTTATGAAAATTTTAATTTATTTTTAATCCACGAATTCCCAATTGATTAATCAAATCTTGATAACTTGTTAAATTTGTTCTGAACAGATAAACTAGTAAACGCTTGCGTCTACCTAGTATTTTCCACAGGCCCCTCTGGGATGAATAATCTTTACCATGCTTTTGGAAATGGTAATTAAGCCTAGTAACTCGATTAGTTAAGTCAGATATTTGGCGTTCAATTGATCCTTCCTTTTCTCGAAAAACAGGGGATAAACGGATAAATGAATTTTTAAGCATGAGGTTTTTATTCTCCTGAAACGTATAGGAAGTAAAAATGTTTATAATTCAAGTTTTTCCTGATATTTACGATATACTCACAAAAGAGTATATTAATATGGTATTAATAAGGCATTTATAATAGATTGTATAAAAAATAGTAATTTTCTGTAATTCGCTAAAAAATTGAGCTTTTGAACCCTATTTTATATATAGCAAATATCCCATGATGTAATCGTTAGATCGGAGGGTACATGCGAAATCTTAGCATCGAAAATCGGCTCCCATTGATTGTACTGAACCAAAACCTGTTCGTACAAGCTAGATCTTCGAATCGATAACTTGGCCAAATAAAACGTTTAATTATTTTATTCTTATTAATATCAATTTTTTTATTTTGTTCTTTCGCCTTACTGAATAGGATATTGCTCGATTCTTTATTTTTTCCTTCTTCCAAAGAAGATAAAGAATTCAATATTCGAAATTCTCTACGATGTTTAGGGAGTAAAATATCCTCTAAATTGGAGGAATTAAATAAAAATAAACTTTTATCTTCCCCATTTTTCGTAATACCTGTATCTAAGAGTAAGAGATATTCATCACCATTATCTAGATCTAATATTTTGTTCAATCGCTTCTCAAATTTTAGTAATATACTAACCATTTTATACATAAGAATTTTATCATCCAATAATCGGGGTAAACGATGTTCTGAGTTAGTGGTTAATTGATCTATGCTACTATTTCTACGGAAAAAAAGATGAAACAAATTTAAATCTTCTCGCATTTTTCCGGAAAGGGAAATCATAGTTTCTTGATTTTGCATAAAGGTCATAAGAGATGCTGTGTTGCCTAACTTTCTAAATTTTTTTTCCAAATTCTTTGATTTCCATCTCCATTGACGAATAGATTGATTAAGTTCTCTTTCTCGAAGTAATTCTTGATTACCAAGTATTTTTCGATTATTATCCTTCATAACAAAAGTTTTTGGATCGAATAGTTTTCTATGCTGATGCAGTTCCATAAATTCCGGAATAAGCCATAATAAAATATTATAATCGAAGAAGATATTTGTCTTTCTTACGAAAAACCCTGAAGGATCTTTATTACCTATAAAACGAGATTCATTCAATTTTGAAAACTGATTAGTCGTTGAGTTTTTATCTGAATCGAAATAACTATAGGTTAAAGAATTATTCCTAACTAATTTGTTGCGCTTTCTGGTTCGTTCTAATGAAGGATCAGCAAAAAAAACATAAAATTCTTTATTCTCTTGATAAATATTCGTATTTTGTACAGTGTCAAATATTTTACCTTTGTCTCTTTTCCAATGTTCACTAACTCTAAAGCGCCATTCTCGTGGCGCGATTCCATACCACATTTTGGGTGATAAATTGTATCGATTAAAAAACTTTAACCATTTATCCCAATCATTTTCTCTAAAATTATATACCGTATAACCAATGATTCCTTGTCTATACAAAAATATTTTCAAATTATTTTTCAGAAATAAATGCGATGCGCGAGATTTTGATAAACATTTCAAATAAGATTTACTACTTGTTTTTATTCCCCATATTCTTTGAAGTACATATGCTTGAGACATTAATATCATTATTTAATTAAGATTAACTCGAATTTTTTTCAATATTTTATTATTAACAATTGAATATTTGTTTTGCACTTTAATTATTACTAAAAAAATTTTTAATAGATTCTCTTATAATTTCTATATTTACTCCTAAATTCATTTTTATTCTCTGAATATTTATCTTTAAAAAAAATAGCCACTCCTTAATTTCTCTGCGAAATTGAATAATTATTTGTTTAATTCGAATCAATACTTTTGCTAATTTTCGTTCATCACTTATACTTTTTAAATAAGTGATCTCCTCATTATTTTTAACGAGATAATTTTCTGTTTCTTTCGCATCTCCCTTTGCAATAAAATTTTCTAAATTTTGGATATAAATTGTTTCATACTCGAATTTTTTAAGTATATCCGAAACGATATGATCATTGTGTCCAACTGATAATTTGGCGATCATCTCGTTGTTACTATTCTTCCCATCATTCTTTTGGTTCGGACACAAATTATTTAAATTGGATTCGTCAGTATATTTTACGGGTTGAGTATTAGTTTTTTTTGAACCAGAAATGTTAAACATTATGGATGATTTGTTATTCACCAGGAAAGACTTGAAAAAAATATTTTTTCGTAATTTTTTTCTCAATTCATTATTTATTGGTTTCAAAAATGAAGGTTGTTTCTTCATATTACCAAAAGGTAAATCAGTTCGGAAACCCCAAGCAGTTAAATAACAATAATGAAATTTTTTCTTCTTCATTACTTTCTTGTAATATTCTTCGTTTCTTCCTGAAATCTCATTTTGAGAGTTAGGATTATGCCAAGGTTTCAAACGAAAAGGGTATATTATTTTTATTTGAAGACCATCCCTAAGCCATTGTTCCGGTAATTCTTTTTCCGAAACTTCAGTACCATCATAAGTACATCTTATATGAACTTCTTTATTCCATTCGGACCAATCCTCATTCCATTCAGGATTTTGAAACAATAATGAACGAAGAACATTTTTGAGTATTACTAATACGGGGAGCACAATATATTTTCTAAAATGTGACTGTATGATCAGTAACCAACTTCTTCCCCATTGAGCCAAAGGGAAATCCCATCTGTTCGCTATAGCAAGACGATCCGCTCTTGTCCTTTCGAAGAATAAAGCTTTTTCTTCCGAAGTCTTTTTGTTGATATCTAACGAAATATCTCTAAAGGTCCATTTTGAGTCGGAAAGTTTTTTTCCATACGAAAGAGTTCGAATAAAAATGGGTTTTTCATTTATTCGTAAAAAAAATGGAGAATTTATCCCGAGTTGAAACATTTTCCATATTAAAGTTTTACGTCTGCGAGCACGCATTGAACCTTTTACTAATTTTCGGCGGAAATCAGATTGTTGTGAAAATCGTCTTACGATTTTTCTTCTCCTATCCCTTCCTTTTATCAAATATCCCAGATTTTTTACCTTTCTCTGACGAATATCAGTAACTCCGATAGCTATCACATCAAACTTATCATTTTTTAAATCGGATGTACATCTAGGTATTTCTTTATTTATTTCTTGAAATTTAAATTTTTTATCAATTCTTAATGTTTCTGCTAAGCGGGAAGGCACTCGGGTAATATCACCCACAAATAAATTTCGCCAAGAATTTTTGATTGTTTTCCATCTATCTATTTGTAAATAATTAAGGTATACAATTTTTTGTCGAGGAGAAAGATTCAAAATAAGTTCCCAGTTTAAATTTGATTTTCTATTCATTTTCTTATACGTATTCCAAATTGCGGACGTACTTTTTTCAGTCGAATCTATTATTGTATCCCCATCAAAAATATTAAATTGTTTAAAATTTTGGTCAATCCCTATTTTTTTCGATTTGTTAATAAGTGAACTCAACATACGACGGGCATCTCGAGTTAGCGGTTCCCAGGGTAATATTAAAGTTTTATATTCCAATTTTTGCCATTGATTGTAAATCCAATTCTTTAGTTTATTCTCCCTCCTCAAAAAAAGTGGGGATTTTTGCTTCTTCCTCAATTTATTGTATCTCTCTGTTAGAAGCCAGGATGACCTGGATATTATCATAGCCTTATGGTATTGTCCAGTTAATAAAGGGTCGTAAATTTTGTTAAATATTCTCCCCTCGAAATTTGATAATCCTGTTTTTTTTTCCGTAACCTCTTTCAAAGAAGATCCATTATCCAAAAAATTAATTCTGTGTTGGAATTCATTATATATATATTCTTTTCTCCCCGTCCTAGCGCTGGTCCATTCTTCGAAAAACTCACTAGATGTTAAGAATTTAAACCCATTGAAACATTTTTTGAAACTCCTTTGGAAAATAGCTAAACTGGGCAAATACGCAAAGGATAATCTTTGTTTTCCATCGCTCAGACATATATCGAAAAAATATTGGGATACTTTTTTTTTTATAGGGCTTCGAGTGCTAGATCGGCTATTTCCTATATATCTCAATGGTCTATTCCATCGACGATAGTCAAAAAAAAGATTAGGCCATGGTTTTTGCGAAATTAAAACTTCTTTGGAAGAATTAAACTGGAAACTCTCAATTATTTTTTTCGTAATAAAAGGAACTGGAGTTCGACCTAGATGTAATAAGGAAAAACTCAATATAATAATACTAAAAGTTCGATGAATTGTTCGTTTAACTAAAAGATAGAGTATAGGTGAATCGGATTCTATACGGAATAGAAGTGATTTACCGAAAGAAATCAATAAATATTGGCCACATAACCAACTAAAAATAGTACTTGTTAGAAATAGTATATTATTACTATAACGAAAAAAGATAATATTCAGTAATCTTGCTAATACGGGACTCGGTAAAAGAATGGGATTGAGTAACTGAAATATTATACTATCGAAAAATATTTTGTAAATTCGAGTATCTTGCAACGATGTTACTGGTCTTAGACATTGATAATTCGAAAGATCTTTTATTCTGTACCAGTAGAAAAATATATATGGTGAAACTAGCAAAGTTAATATATGGGGTTTTACCAAAATTACGTAAATTGGCGAATAATAAACCGATAGAAATATTATTAATTGTCCCGTGATTAAACCAATAACAGCCGCTGCACCGCCGAGATTTCCCTCTAAGAGAAAAGCTCTTATGGATATAAGTTGTGAAGGGCCTAGAGGCAGCGTCGCGATAAATCCGTAATATAATCCGAATAAAATAAATGCGCTTGAGAAATTTATCCATGATAGTATCGGAACCCATAGCACAGAAAGCAATAAGGGAATGCTTGTTATCATAATGAAAGATCTTCCTCAATAAAGTAGAATTGAAATAGAATAAAGTTAATACTTTCAGATATTAAATCGCTTCAAAAAAAGGTTTACTAATTAGCTAATTCTACTAATTAATAAACCTTTTACTTATTATTTTTCGCTTCTAACCAGAACTGACCATCCCAAGTTTTCCAAATTATTATTACGTCGTAAAGGACGTGTAACTAATTCAAGAACATCTTTTGCATTTGTAAATCCATGAATTTGAGCAAAAATAAATTCGACAGACCATTTGGTGTTGATTCCTCTTGCTTCCAAGGGATTGGCGTGAGCCATACCAGTTATAGCTAAGTCGGGCCGTAATTCACGCATACGTTGTATTTGATTATAATTATCTGGTTTTTCCACAATCCGAGGCATTGGTATACACATTTTTTTACAAGTCGTTTGTAAAAGTGTTAATTCCGCAGCTTGGTATCTCTTATCCATGTATGGAATACCGATCTCGTATACGATCATTCCACATCGAATTAAAAATCTTGCTAGGGAAATCTCTAATAGATTATCTCCCATGAAGAAGACGGATTTACCACGGATTAAATCGAGATAATTACCCAAACTTTCCCAAATTTGTTGTTCTCTTTTTTCTAAACCTTGTGTTTCAATACCGAAGACGGAACAAATTTTTTCAATCCAAGCACGAGTTCCATCGGGGCCAATAGGAAAGGGTGCTCCGATTAACTTGCATTTTCTACGCCGCATCAGAATTGTCGCTGTACGGCTCAGGAATGGATTGACGCCACAGACGTAAACACCATCCCCTAATGCTGGAAGATCTGTATATCTTTGAGCGGGTAACCAACCCGATACATGAATAGATTGGTTCTTCAATTCTAAACTTAGTTGAGAAGCTACCGTTGAGGGTAAAGAACCAAAAAGAACTAAAGGAAATTTATTCTTTGAATTCATTATAGATTCAACGGGCTTTTTACCTGTTTTAGAAGTCAAAGA